CTATCTCAGAGTATCCATTGACTCGATACTCATCCGCTTCCGTTTCCACTTTCCGCAAGCGGGCCCGGGCTTTTTCGAGTTGTTCAATGGCCCCCTCGCGTAGGTCTTCTGAATTTCGAATAGTGTTCAAGATCCTCTGTTTTCGATTATCTAATAAATCACTTAATGAAAGTAGATTATCTTTCCATTCATTTAAAAACTTCCATGATCCCTTCCCGAACCAAACACGAATCTTTCGATTCATTTGGCTCTCGCGCTCAATTACTTATGGGAAATTCCCATATTTTTGTTTTGAATGTAATGAGCCTATCCTCTATTCTCTGTTCATATTACCCCCCCCAAAAAAAAATATCGAAACTGATCACACTAATTCAAGACCAGAATTTTCGGAGGACTCTTCTGACCAAACAGATGTAGTTGTCAGCAAAGTTGTTTCTTTTTTTTTATTCAAATCCAAAAAAATTCTTCTTACTTTATACATAGACATAGGTCATCGATTCAGCATTGGATACATTGGATAAAATAAAATAAAAAAAGGGGAATGAAATACCCATTTTTCCAATAAATGATTCAAATCATTTTATCGGCATGAGTGTTCTATACCGAAAAAATTTCCAACTATTCATTTTGAAACTACCTCCGCATTAATTTAATAGAGTGGTAGAAAGAGTACCATGCTGGGTTTGGACTTCAAACGGTTTAGCTTTAACCATGTTAATGGTACCACATCATTGGTTGATAGAGAATCAAAATATATTTACCAATGAATCACGAAATGCTATGTTTCTTACATATGATTTCTTAATTTATTCAGAAGTAATTCGCGGGATCATGCACCCTTTTTTCCTAGTTATAACGAAAAAAAGTGCAGCTGGTTGAGTCCAGCCTATTCTTGAAATAAACAACTCACACACACTCCCTTTCCAAAAAAGATCAATACACCAAGGACTACACTTAGATTTATTGGATTTGTTGCTAAAATATCGGTATTAAACCCGAAACCCCCGGCCGATGGCCAGTGACCCAAGGAAACGAAAGAATCGGTTACATTTTTCATATGATCTCCTCTTATAGATAGACTAAAAAAATCGAACAGAGTTCTTTTTCTATCCTTATTTTATTTTCTTTTTTATTAATTTCTTTATTTCTAAACAGACTAAAAAAAATATTCAATTTATAACTGTATTTTTTTTTTTTTTCAATTGAAATTTCCAATAAAAATGATAAAAGAGATACCGAGTGTCATGTCAATTACGAAATACTTCGTTTGTTCCAACACTTGGGTTTTCATAACGGGAAGGAAGGGAAGAAAGTGAGTCGGTTTGCTAATTCCTCATCCTCAAATCTTCCTCATCCTCAAATCAGTCCTTCCCATGAGTTATTATCTCAATGAATAAGTAATTGTAGTAGTTCAATTTTGATATAATTCTAAAAAGCAAGCGATAGGTCCAAGGAAATAAAATAAGAAAAATAAATACGTATTTTTCATATTTCTAGGATTAAACACTTAAACAAAAGGATTCGCAAATAAAAGTGCTAATGCTACAACCAGTCCATAAATTGTTAAAGCTTCCATAAAAGCCAGACTAAGCAATAAAGTACCTCGTATTTTTCCCTCCGCCTCGGGCTGTCTTGCGATCCCTTCTACAGCTTGGCCCGCAGCAGTACCTTGACCAACACCAGGTCCAATAGAAGCAAGCCCTACGGCCAACCCAGCAGCAATAACGGAAGCGGCAGAAATCAGTGGATTCATGATAAGGTCCTCGCACCAAAATAAAGAAATGGTTAATGATACAATCAACCAAGGAATTATGACTTAATTATTCCATTGATAACATTCATCCAGTCGAAGTAACTAATAACTCTGCATTCAAGTAATACTATTATTGAATCATCGGAACAATTTCGATATTTCTTTTTTAGGTACAATACATGGCGTCTTTGTGAATCCATACGACTTTAGTTCTTCCCCATTTCTTTGTTCCGAACCATTCTTTGAATTAAAGGACTTCTATTAGAATTCCCCGTCTCAATTCACAATAATAAGTAAAATTAGATATTTCGTTTTTCGTTAGTCCATATATAACTAGTCATAATATCACATATACATGTGTTTCTTCCATAACGCAACCCAACTATTTGTATCTTCGATTCAATCGAATTCTAGAATCATTCTTCGAAACATCCCCCATTTTTGGGGGATCGTTCCATAGAACATCCTTTTTTATTTAATCACACGTCTTAAGTCGTAAACAGATTATATAAGAATTCTTATTCGAATTAAGACTCCTAATATTTAATATTGGAATTGGCTGAACAATAAAAATAAATATAAATAATATAAATAGAATATTTAATATTTATTCTAAGTAAGTATGATATAAATGGCCCAAAAGGGAATTTTAGGAAAAAGATCCTTTCTTTTAGTTTTAGATCCCTTTCCCTTTTTTACAATTCCCCAATATCCTAATCTTTTTTTGATATTACTCTAGATCGTATA